TTATTGGATTTGTTGCAAAAATATCGGTATTAAACCCGAAACTTCCGGCAGATGACCAATAACCTAAGGAAAGGAAAGAATCGGTTACATCTTTCATATGATCTCCTCTTTCGTATTCTTAGAGATAAGATAAACTCTCTATATTTTTTATTTCTTCTAGCAGTTTGACTTTTATTTTTATATTTCTAAATACTACTAAAATAGAGTCAAAAATAATATAAAATATGGATTTATATAATGTATTTTGTTTCAATGGAAACTTCCAATAAGAATAATAATTATTAGAATTAGATATTGGGTCTTATGTTATGTGAGTTTCGAAATATCTCGTTTGTTGTAATATTTCTTAAAAAAAGTTCTATTGGAATACGAGAGTCAAAGAAAAAAACTAATTGGTATGTCAATTCCTCTTCCCCCAACCAGTCCCTTCCATGTACATGGGCTGTTGTCCGACCGAATAAGAAATGGAACTTTGAATATAATTCGAAAAAAAAAGGCAAAAGCGGCGGAAAACCCAAAGAAATCAAAAACTAAAACTATATGTATTTTTCGTTTGTAGGATTAAACAAAAGGATTCGCAAATAAAAGTGCTAATGCCACAACTAGTCCATAAATTGTTAAAGCTTCCATAAAAGCCAGACTAAGCAATAAAGTACCTCGTATTTTTCCCTCTGCCTCTGGTTGTCTCGCGATCCCTTCTACAGCTTGTCCCGCAGCAGTACCCTGACCAACTCCAGGTCCAATAGAAGCAAGCCCAACGGCTAATCCAGCAGCAATAACGGAAGCAGCAGAAATCAGCGGATTCATGATAAATTCCTCGCACCAAAACAAAAAATAAAGAAATAGTTAATGATACAATAAATGAATTAATTATGACTTACTTATTCCATGGATAAAATTTATCCAGTCAAAGTAACTAAGAAACCAGAATTGAAAAATTGAAATAAAAATATTCGTGAATTATCAGAAAAACCTCGATATCTATTTTTTTTAGTTCCTCTCAACTTTTTTAATTTGTACAAATTTTGTTATTCCATTTATTTCTTTTTTCCTTTACTCTTTACGTCCGAATCGTTCTTTAAATTCTTTGGTCTTTTTCGTGATTTAAATTCAACCAATTCCATATTAAATTAAAAATAGCAGACGACGACGAAAAAGATTTCATTCGAATCCCTATAAAAATTCACATATATGTAATGGGGAAAATTAACTCTATCTTTAGTTCATATATACTTAGTTAATATCACATATACGTGTCTTTCCCCCATAATGTAAACTAACTATTCATATCGTAGATTAGGAAAGAGATCTAAAAGATCTCTTTCCTTTATCCGACAATTACTTAATCTTAATATTATAATATCTGTTTTACTATTAATTACTCTAGATCATATCTACCTTAATTTCTACCTTATTTCTATATTTATGTTCCCCAAGCGTAAGCGGTTTACCTTGATACGCGTCTACATTGCGTCAGGTTAAGCTAAAAAAAGACTATGGCGCAAACTAATCAATGGTGGCCTTCCATGGATTCTCCTATATAAGCCGCGGCTAAAGTTGCAAAAATAAGAGCTTGAATGCCACTTGTAAATAATCCAAGAAACATCACAGGTATAGGAACCACTAAAGGTACTAAAGAAACAAGAACAACTACTACTAATTCATCGGCTAATATATTTCCGAAAAGTCGAAAACTAAGCGATAAGGGTTTTGTGAAATCTTCTAAGATGTTAATGGGTAAAAGAATTGGAGTTGGTTGAACGTATTTACCGAAATAACCTAATCCTTTTTTGGTAAGACCCGCATAGAAATATGCTACTGACACCAGTAAAGCTAAAGCAACGGTAGTATTTATATCATTTGTGGGTGCGGCTAACTCACCATGAGGTAATTGTATTATTTTCCAAGGTAAAAGAGCCCCTGACCAATTCGAAACAAAAATAAATAGAAATATAGTTCCAATAAATGGAACCCAGGGACCATATTCTTCTCCAATCTGAGTTTTACTCACGTCTCGAATGAATTCAAGGACATATTCAAAAAAATTTTGACTATCAGTAGGAATGGTTTGTGGATTACGAACAGCTAGAATGGCTGAAGCTAATAAGATAGCAATTACAACCCAAGAAGTAATAAGTACTTGGGCATGGACGTGGAAACCCATTATTTGCCAATAGAAATGTTGGCCTACTTCCACGCCGGATATAGCGTATAATTTTAGTGTGTTGATGGAACATAATAAAACATTCATATTACCCTCTGAAAGAAATAGAACTTTAAAAAGGAAGTATTTTGATTCAATGATCTCTTTTTCTTTTTCGACTTGCTCGCTTAAATTGTATATTTTGAATATTAACTAATCATACAACAGAACAGCCTCAGTTATTTTTTTTTTATCTATTTTGGGCGATTCAAGAATCGTAACCGATTCCATAAATTTATTATTATTATATGGAGTTTCAAAAAGAATTTACACGTAATCTTATTATTATTATTAATCAAGAATTTCGTATATAGCTAGAACGACCCTCATAAATTGAAAATACTAATTTATTAAGAATTAATCGGATTGAAGCTATAGCATCATCATTCGCTGGAATCGAAATATCCGCTAGATCCGGGTCACAATTTGTATCAATTAAACAAATCGTTGGAATTCCCAAAGTGATGCATTCTCGAAGAGCGGTATATTCTTCTTGCTGATCAACAATTATTACAATATCGGGTAACCCTGTCATATATTTAATCCCGCCCAGATATGTTTGCAAGTGAGATAGTTGTCTCTTCAACACAGCCGCATCTCTTTTCGGAAGACGGTTGAGTCTGCCCGTCTTTTGTTCTGTTCTCAAGTCCCTGAACTTATTAAGTCTCGTTTCTGTAGTATACCAATTTGTTAACATACCACCAAGCCATTTTTTATTAACATAATGACACCGAGCCTTTATTGCCGCCCGTGCTACTGAATCAGCTGCGTTATTTTTGGTACCAACAATTAAAAATTGTTTTCCCTTACTTGCTGCATCAAAAACTAAATCACAAGCTTCTGATAAAAATCGAGCCGTTCTAGTAAGATTTATAATATGAATACCTTTACGCTTTGCAGAGATATAAGGTTGCATTCTAGGATTCCATTTCCTAGCACCATGACCAAAATGAACTCCTGCTTCCATCATTTCTTCCAAATTGATATTCCAATATCTTCTTGTCATTTCTCCCCACACTTCTTCTCTTTTTTTTTTTTCTTTAAACAGAAGAAATACCCTAAAAAAAACAGTTTCCATGGAAACTTCTCTTCTAACGGAGATTGTCCGTTGATACACGATTCAAGCCATTCGTTTTTTTTTTTATTCTTTCGATTCAATTCGTTATTTTTTATTCTTTCTATTAACAAAACAGATGACTACAACACAATCGGATGAATCTGATCTTAGGAATCATTAAATCCTAGAAATAAGTGTTCTGATGAATCATGTACATTCTTTGAAATACAAAAAGAAAAACAAAATTCTCTGTGGTGGAACAAAATATCTCTCATTTCACACTCAAATAAATTCTTCTTTTTGATTTCAAAAGGAATTTTTTTATGCTGCCTTGAATGGTGCACTAATCCTTTGAATCCGGTACCTGCGGGTATCATTCCCCCTAGAACAACATTCTCTTTCAGACCTTTCACCCAATCAATACGACTACGTAGAGCGGCTTTTGCTAAAACTCGAGCAGTTTCTTGAAAACTCGCTTCCGATATGAAACTTTGAGTATTTAGAGATGCTTTCGTTATTCCCAATAATATAGCTCGGTAACAAATCCCTTCTTCCAAAGCACGCCCCGTTTGTTCCACTCGCAAAAATCCAATTAGTTCTCCGGGTAAAAAAACATTAGACATTCCTTCTTCTGAAATCAACACCTTTGATGTTATTTGACGTACAATAATTTCTATATGTCTATTATGGATCTGCACACCCTGGGATCGATAAACCTTTTGGATTTTATTAACCAAAGAGCTCCGACTTTGCGCTATAGTTAGTTCAGCGCCAATTAAGAATCCCCAAGGAATTCCAAGAATTCTTGGTATATGCTCGTTCCAGCCCTCAACTCTCTTTTCTAGGTTCATTGATATTGAATCAATCGACCGCACTTCTAACACTTGTTCCACTTTTGGAAGACCCTGGGTTATATCACCAGATCTCGACTTTTCATATATAAATGTAACTAATGTATCTCCTTCGAAAAGTATTGCGCCATAATGGCCATGAACAGTAGCTCCTGGAGTGGCAAAATAAGCCTTCGCTGATCTTATTACTACAGAGTCAATTTGAACAATAATAACTTGACCTGATTTTAGGTGTGGCCCATGTTTGACTAGACAGACATTTTCGCAAAAAAACTTTCCAAGGGTAATTAGTATGGTTTGTTTTTCACAATAATTATGATGTATTGAATACCAATTCAAGTTGAATGGATTCAAAAAGCTGTTACTGCATGAATTGGAATTAGAAATGATCCCGATTTCGTCCATTAAAAAATAATTAAGTAAAAAAGTTTTAAGTACTTGAAAACTCTGTTTTAAATTGTCAAGTTGTAAATATTGAGTTACCGAGCTCTGATTATGAGTTATTAAAAGGTAATAAAAATTTGAAATTTGACAGGTTCTTCCTAAAGGTCCTAACGAATTCCTAGTTGAAATTACAGGATTTTTTTTAATTGATTCTTTTATCCCATTCCCATTGTAATGTTTTACATCGTTGAATGAACTCATTTGAAAACAATTAGCTGATGACAAAATTATCAACGATTGAGATTCCTTACTTCTATTCCAGAACGTATGAATAGTTCCTTGATTTTGTATAAATGATTGGTGACTCTTTTCCATGTAGGAAATCGAATAAAACGGATTGATACGATCTGAACTATTATCCGAGATCAATTCAGGCTCTAACGGATCGTTTCTTTTTCTTATAGAAGAAATATGTGATTTCACTAAGTTGATTCTTAAGAAATCT